TCTTATATTATTAGGATTAGGAAAAGCCCATTTTCGATTCAAATCCAAGAATCGTTCATGAATTTACAGTCACATTTATCCCATTTAATAGTTAATGGTTCCAATTTATCCTGTTTTGGAACTAAAAAACCAAATGTGCTTTTTCAATCTGGAAAGTTTTTCGATATTTATGTTTTGCAATACTATACATACAACTGAAGGACCGAAGGGATGGATCCAACCCCAAAAAGGAAGGATTTCCTTCGTACAAGCAATTAAGGAAAACGGGATTTAAGATGGAAGCATAATAAAAAAAGAAGTTTATTAATCCCCCCATCCCAAGCAAAGGGGAAAGGTTTTCATCTATTTCGTATGCTATCATTTTGGCGGCATGGCCGAGCGGTAAGGCGGGGGACTGCAAATCCTTTTTCCCCAGTTCAAATCCGGGTGTCGCCTGATCAACAAAAAAATCGAAATCCCTTATCTTATTTGATTTGCTTTTGCTGATAGAACTCGTTGAATTTTTCACCAACAAAAGAAAATGGAGGAAAAGAACTCTTGATATTTGCTTGATTCGAAACATCTGCAAGTTCGGTTCTCTCAAGCTAAAGTGCTGTAAATCCTTGCCTCGAGGATTCAAGGACAGATTATAAGTGAAAGGGAATTGGTAAATCTTTCTATAAAGGCCCTTCCACTACTAATGGAGTCTTTAATTCACGGGTCTTGAATTAGATTGGATAGTCTGATGGCTAATCTAATTAGTGGTTGTAAGAAGCTACTTTGTATACAGACTCATAAGGTTCTTCTAAGTGCTGGGGCATTCAATAAAATAAATACCAAATTCGATGGAAAATTGACTTTTATATATCATAAAAACTGAAAAAAGAAAGAATTTCTTTTCAATAAACCTGTGTTCCTCCGATTGTTTCACAGAGACAATCGTTAGACATAGACAGTAAGGATTAGATCAAATGGGAAATAAAAGTATGTGATAGATAATGATCTATCTTGATTCTATATTTTTATGTCTTTTTTTTACTTAATGAGATGAAGCACAAGAAAGAACAGGCCTTATTATTCCTACATCTTAGGAGAATTTCCTTGAGACTTCAAAACAAAAGAGGGGTCACTGCATATTTTACTTGTGCTTAACCCTTTCCGATTCTACTAAAAAAAAACCGTTCCTATAAGAACTTTTTAGAGGCGGATTTTTTGACCCCGGGGTCAGAATCCTTTTTGACTATGCGCTAGTGATTCCACTATTATTAGTGAACAATAATGGAATAATTCCTTGATAGAAATAGGGGACATAATTTACATGGATATAGTAAGTCTTGCTTGGGCTGCTTTAATGGTAGTTTTTACATTTTCCCTTTCCCTCGTAGTATGGGGAAGAAGTGGACTCTAGAGGTATTACTAATTTTGAGTTGAAGAATCAAAGCATATCAATTGTTTTTTTTATAGATGGTTTTTTTTGATTTGGTTTTTATTTGTTTCCCTCTTGACTCACAGAAAAAAAGTTCTGCTATGTTTATGTTATTAATTGGATCCACATCCTCTATGGGAAATATACATAGGAATTGTCCAAACAAAGACTATACATAATAAGATCTTATCTCGCATATTATATTGCGTACTTAACTTACCAACTGTTTTCTTATTTTCGAATCTATATTATATGCTTTTCTATAGGCTTTATTGACTCATTTCCTATTTTATGAGTCATTTCATATCATGCCGAAAGAAAGAGTGAAAAATGATGGGGTTTACTCTTTCGGGATCCGAAGAAATTGCCAGAGAACCCCTTGGTCAGATATTAACTGCTCAATCAATTACTTCTTCGGCATGCCCATACTTTTTTTTTGAAAATAATCCGAGATCTAGCAATGAGAACCGTAATATTATTAATTGCTTTTCAGTTATTTCAGATTGATTGGAATCAAGACAAATTAAATAGATGAAGTAAAGAAATCGAATTTTGATACTATGTACATTACATATATCAATACATATATCACGAAGATATAGAATGTAGATTAATCTACATTAAGCCTATATTTTTATACAGTACAACTTATTAGATTACAATAACAAAAATAGCGAGTATGGTAGAAAGAAATATATGAATCTTTCTACCATACTATCGGATCTCAACTATCGGATCTCATAGAATACTATACCGCTGATTCGAGTCCGCTCATTTCGTCATTTAATTTAAGTTAAGACGTGAGACTCAAATCTTTTTGATTTCTTCTATTTCGTCAATCATTGACTAAGCAAATAAGTCAAGTTTGATTCAAATCAATCACTTTGACTGACTGTTTTTACGTATATTATAAGTAAAAAAGCAGTCGGAACTAGAATGAAGAGTGCAGTAGCAATAAATGCGAGAATATTTACTTCCATAATCTCATTGTTTTTTTATTTGGCAATAACGCGGGATTTAATCCCATAGAGATGATAAATCTTTCGACTGCAAATTCAATGGGATGAATTACACCTCGATGATATTGAATCAGATCAATATCATGAATAACAATATCGGAGCTATCAAATCAATTCATCGTCGAGAATTGAATAGTATAACATAGGAAGATCTTTTAAGCTCGTCAAAAATTGGATTCCTAATCCAACCCTTTTGCTTTTCTTTTTTATTTGAATTTTTTTTCCATTCTTGTTTTTTTTCTATAACCTATCACCCTCCTTCTACAATCATCTGTAGATGTATGATTTGAACACTCTTAAGTTTCCATTGGTTACAAAAACAAACAATAGAAGCGAAATAGAAAAGAAGGAAAAGAGTTAAGTACTTTTTTTAACTATAGAATTTATTTTCTTGGAAAACAAATAAGAAATAAGTGTGATAAAAAGAAGTCCCAGTATAAAAACAATCTAATATTCCATCAAATTAACTATTTCTTTTAGAGTTTGTTCTTTTTTCGCCAGCCCCTTTCTTTACCTTACTGAAAATGCAATTTAAAGAAAAAAGATTATTTTAAAAAAGATTATTCATTCCATCTCTCTAAGCGCGGTTGGATCCTTGTTTGATCTTTATTAATATCCTCTTTTATTTATTTTATTGGATTAAAAAATTGGATTAAAAAAGGGTCGCATATATCAAAAGTTCAGTGTTTAATTTGAATGAGATAGATTCTTTCAAACTCAAACTAGTAATTTAATTGAAGTTAGACAAACTCGGAACCCGAAAGGGAAAGAAATACCTGTCACTTCAAAGCAAAAAAAAAAGGGGAATTAAATTCGACTGTTTGTATCCCTTTTTACATTCAATTCAAATGGAGAGATGAATTAATGTATTTTGTATTGGATTTGATTCCGTCGGGACTGACGGGACTCGAACCCGCAGCTTCCGCCTTGACAGGGCGGTGCTCTGACCAATTGAACTACAATCCCAGGGAAATGAAAGAGTAGAGTATAAATATTCTACTGATTGTATTAAAAATTTAATACAGTTCTATTTCGATTCGAATCGCCGTGTTATAACAGTTATAACACGGCGCGGGGTATGATATTAATATCCCCATAAAGGGCGCTTTCTGAGAGCGACATAGTAATCCTTTCGTTATTGACAAATCGAGTGATAATAAATCATTACTTTAAGTAAAATGATAAAAAAAAGAGCAAATCCTTTTTTTTTTTCCTTACACTTTCTAATTAGAGATCCTGATATGAAATTTGATTGTTATCAAAATCAGAATTTTTTGGCAAAGCAAATAAAAATAAATAAATAGAACAGAACAAATAAAGCGGCAGGGATATATCCGAAAATTTTACTTTTTTTTTATTTTAAGCCGAAGCCAGAATTTTTGAAGAACAAATGGGCTATATCATTTCATGGTGGACCAGCGAATTCTTGGGCCGAGCTGGATTTGAACCAGCGTAGACATATTGCCAACGAATTTACAGTCCGTCCCCATTAACCGCTCGGGCATCGACCCAGGAAGAATCAAGTCTAGGCTTATTGATAATCCATGATCAACTTCCTTTCGTAGTACCCTACCCCCAGGGGAAGTCGAATCCCCGTTGCCTCCTTGAAAGAGAGATGTCCTGGACCACTAGACGATGGGGGCATATTGACCCGACCGCCATCATACTATACTATGCTCATGATATAGTATGAACATCTTTTTTGAAATTGTCAATAGAATGGAATGTTCTAACTAGACTCGAAAGATCTTTTCATATCATAAATCATTAATTCGAATCGCTATTCGAGAAAAAAAATTATTACTATTCTCTAAATTTTATATTATCTAGAAAATAATAAAATAGAATGAATATTTAAATAAAAAAAGAAATAGAAAGAAAATAGAAGTAATACGAACTGAAGTATAGGATCCTTTCAGGAAGTGATTCAGCTGTCCCGGAAGGCGGATTAAACTCCAGTTTTTTCACTTTCATTCATTGATTCACTCCTTCTTTCTTAAGATGAGAGAGAAATATCTCTATCCCAGAATAAGCCAAGAAATTAACAAACGAGAAATTTTGAAATCTGGGAACTGGGAAAGGGGATCAAGAAGTTATCGAAATCCTTTCTTTAAGAATTTGTTTGATTCAGGGGACAAGTTGAATTTCTTTATCATATGATTCGATGAAATATCTTGGATCCATGTGCAATTGGTAGGTAATATCAAATCCAATTTTGACCTGATACCACCCTCCTTAAGGATATAAAATTTTTCCTTACTGAATGAGCCACCAGCTATTCTGTGTCTACTGCATCTATATCTATTTAGATAAATTATCTATCTATATATATGGAATCTATTTATGGAATCTATTTCGATTCGAAATATATAATCTATTTCGATAAATTCTATATCTATCTAGAATTTCGATATATAATCGATATATATAGATTATTCTATAGATATAGAAATATGGATCTTATCCGCATAGTAGTTATTTGATTGATTCAAAAATGGGGGCCCTTTTAACTCAGTGGTAGAGTAACGCCATGGTAAGGCGTAAGTCATCGGTTCAAATCCGATAAGGGGCTTTTT